TGGATTAAAAAAGTTAAAAAAACTTTTGTCTCTTTTCTTTTCGATTATAAACGATGGAATCGTCCATTACGATATATAAAAAATTATAAATTAGAAAATGCTTTACGCAATGAAATGTCACAATTTTTTTTTTTTACATGTACGAGTGATGGAAAAAAAAAAATATCCTTTACATATCCGCCCAGTTTATCAACTTTTTCGGAAATGCTAGAACAAAGAATTTCTTTGTACATAATAGAAAAACTATATGACGAAGATCTTTATGATTCTTGGATTTATACTAATGAAAAAAAAAAGCGCAATTTGAACAATGAATTGAGAAGCCGAATCAAAATTATAGAAAAAAATGAGGGATCCCCTAGTCTGGATATGCTTGAAAAAAGAACCATATTATGTGATGATGAAAAAAAAAAAAAATGCTTGCCAAAAGCATATGATCCTTTTTTCAACGGACCATATCGAGGAATGAGAAAAAAATTCTATTCACGCGCAATTATGAATACTTATACAGATACAGAAGATTTAGTAGAATTTTTTTTTATAAATAAGATTCATGATCTACTTCTTAATGATTCCGTAAAACTTCACCCTCAATCATTTCTGAATTCTACAGAAGAAAAAGGAATTGATTCAGAAAGTCAAGCAAAATATTTGCAATTTGTATTTGATGTAATTACAACACATACAAAAGATCAAAAAAAAATGAAAAAGGAATCTGTTGGAATTAAAATAGAAGAACTCAGTAAAAAGGTTTCTCGATGGTCATACAAATTAACCGAGAATTTGTTGGAAGAAGATGAAGAAGAAAATGAAGAAGCATTGGAGGAAGAAGATTTTGCGATTCATTCAAGAAGAGCCAGACGTGTTATAATTTCTAACGATAATAATCAGAATACCAATTTTTTCTCTATTTCTAGTATTCATAATATTAGTAACACTGATAAAAATGATGATCAAATGGAAGAGGAAGAGGTATCTTTGATACGTTACTCAAAACAATCGGATTTTCGCCGCAATCTAATCAAAGGATCCATGCGCGCTCAAAGACGTAAAACAGTTATTTGGAACCTCTTTCAAGTAAATGTACATTCCCCACTTTTTTTGGATCGTCTAGACAAAACATCTTTTTTTCCGTTTTTTGATATTGATATCAACGAAATGAAGAATATCATTTTTAGGAATTGGATGGGCAGAGAACAAGAATCAGAACTAAAAATTTCCTATTTTGAAAATGAAGATACAAAAGAAGAAAAGGAGAAAGAGGAAAAAATATATAAAAATGAACAAATAGAAATATCAGAAGCTTGGGATACCTTTATATTTACTCAAGTAATAAGAGGCTCGATGTTAGTAACCCAATCTTTTCTTAGAAAAAACATTATATTACCTTCGTTGATAATAGCCAAAAATATTTTCCGTATGTTATTATTCCAAGTTCCCGAGTGGGACGAGGATTTTAAGGAATGGAATAGAGAAATGCATATTAAATGCACCTATAATGGTGTTCAATTATCAGAAAAAGAGTTTCCCCAAGATTGGTTGATAGATGGTATTCAGATAAAGATTCTATATCCTTTCTGTCTAAAACCTTGGAGAAAATCTAAGACACGATCTCATCATAGAGATCTAATGAAAAAAAAAGAGAAAAAAACAAATTTTTGTTTTTTAACAGTCTGGGGAATGGAAGCGGAACTTCCCTTTGGTTCTCCCCGAAAACGACCTTTTTTTTTTGAACCTATTTATAAAGAACTCCAAAAAAGAAAAAAAAAGGTGAAAAATAAATTTTTACAAGTTCTAAAATCTTTAAATAAAAAAAGAAAAACCTTTCTAAAAGTTAGAAAAGAAAAAACAAAAGGAGTCATCAAAATAGTTCGAGTTATAAAACTAATAATGAAAAAACTGGAGAAAGTAAATCCAAATTTATTATTGGAATTGAGGAAAGAAAAAGTATATGAACCGAACGAAAACAAAAAAGATTTCAAAAGAAATAATAAGATTCTTCGCGAATCGTCCGTTCTAAATCGAACGATGAATTTGTTAAATCATTCACTAATAGAAAGAAGAATGAAAGATCTTTCTGATAAGACAATCAAAATAAGGAATCAAATTGAACGAACCGCAAAAGACAAGAAAAAAAAAGAACTAATTTATGATAATAAAAGATCGGGATCACAGAAACATATTTGGAAAATATTAAAAAAGAAAAATATCCGATTAATGCGTAAATCACACTACTTTATCAAATCATTCATTGAAAAAATATACATAGATATTTTGCTATGTACCATTACCGTTTCTAAGATCAATGCACAACTTTTTTTTGAATCAACAAAAAAGATCTTTAATAAATCCATTTACAACAATGAAATAAATCAAGAACAAGAAAGAATTGATGAAACAAATCAAAATACAATGAATTTTATTTTGACTATAAAAAAATTGTTTTCAAATACTGATAATACTAAGAATATCAATCAAAATTCCAATACTTATTGGAACTTCTCTTCCCTGTCCCAAGCATATGTTTTTTACAAAATATCACAAAACCAATTACTTAATAAGTATCATTTGAGACCTGTACTTCAATATGAAGGAAGCTATCCTTTTTTTAAGGAGAATTTAAAAGACTATTGTATGATACATGGAATATTTCATTCCAAATCAAGACATAATAAAATTCATACGTATGGAATGAACGAATGGAAAAACTGGTTAAAAGGTCATTATCAATACGATTTATCTCAAAAAAAAAGGTCTCGATGTATGATTCAAAATAAGGAATCAAACCAATTGGATTTATATAAAAAATACCAATTTATTTATTCCATGAATAAAAATGACTATGCAGCAAATTTATTTATGAGTGACAAATGGAAAAAACATTACAGATATGATCTTTTATCATATAACTATATATGCCCCCCTAATTTATACATTTCTGGATCAACATTAGAAAGAAATGGGGACCAAGAAATTCCATATCATTATCATTTCAATACATCGAAACCTGAATCATTTTATGTATTGGTAAGTATACATAGTAATGATTATATAGAAAAAGGATATCTTATTGATAGGAATACAAATGATAGGAATCTAAATTTGGATAGAAAATATTTTGATTGTAGAATTCTTCATCTTTGTTTTATAAATAATATTGATATCTGGACCGATATACATATTGGCATCAAGATTCAGAAAAATACTAAGACTGAAATTAATAATTTAAAAAAAATGGAAAAAAAAGATCTTTTTTATCCTACAATTTATCAAGAGATCAAACCATGCAATCAAAAAAGTTTCTTTTTTGATTGCATGGGAATGAATAAAGAAAGGTTATATGATACCGCATCAAATCATGATACTATATCCAATCTAGAAACTTGGTTCTTCCCAGAATTTGTGCTACTTTTTGATGTATATAAAATTAAACCTTGGATCATCCCAATCAAATCACTCTTTTTTCATTTTTCTAGAAATGAAAAAAGTAAAAACATTAACGTAAATCCAAAAAAATCATCTAATGAAAAAAAAGATCTTGAATTAGGAAATTTCAAGCAGGAAGAAAACGAACAACAGGTCCAAAGAAATCTTGTATGGAATCTACTAAAACAAAAAAATAAAAAAGATGTTGAAGAAGATTACGCAAGATTAGAAATAAAAAAAAAACAATATCAATATAAGAACAAGAATGAAATGGAACTAGATTTCTTTTTGAAAAAATATTTACTTTTTCAACTAAGATGGGCTGATTCCTTAAATAATAAAATAATGAAAAATATCAGGGTATATTGTCTCCTACTTAGACTGATAAATCCAAAGGAAATTACTATATCTTCGATTCAAAGAGGTGAAATAGATCTAGACGAAATGCTGATTCAAAAGGACCTAGTTCTTGCAGAATTGATAAGAAAGGGAATATTTATTATTGAACCAATTTGTCTATCTATACGAAGGCATGAAAAATCTATTATATATCAAACTATGGATATTTCATTGGTCGATAATAAGAAGCACCAAACAAATAAAAAATACACAAAAAAAAGATATATTGAGAAAAGGGGGTTTGAAAAACCCATTGCACGACACAGCAACATATTTTTGAGTGGAGACAAAAATCATTATGATTTACTTGTTCCTGAAAATATTCTATCTCCCAGACGTCGTAGAGAATTTCGAATTCGAATTTGTTTCAATTCCCAGAATTTTAATGTTGTGGATAGAAATCCAAGATTTTGCAATGAAAACAAAATAAGAAACTGCGGGCGATTTTTGAATGAGGACAAACATATTAATACAGATAGAAATAATACAGATAGAAAAAATTTGAATTTAATGAAATTTTTTCTTTGGCCCAATTATCGATTAGAAGATGTAGCTTGTATGAATCGCTATTGGTTTGATACCAATAACAGCAGTCGTTTCAGTATGTCAAGAATACATATGTATTCACAATTCAGAATGAATTTGAATTCAATTCCAATGAAAAATGAAAAAAATTTATAGTGGATTTCCTATATATCGTGTAACATATTCGGTAGATGAGTGTAACATATTCGGTAGATGAAAGCCGAAACATATACATTGTGTAATATTCTAATACATGATGCTGATTTCATAGTGTATCAATTTTCGCTAGGAAGAGCGGAATCCTTTTAAGTAAAAAAAGAAAGTGTTCTCTTTCGTGAATACATATATGTTTTGTATATTTGTATATTTGATCCAAATATACAAAACATAAAAACATAAACCACATAAATAAAAAACCAAAGTAGTATATGAATGAAATCCAATTTTGATGTATACTAGATGAAAATAACTGACATAATAAATATTATTATTTTTCCTGATTAGTAAAATTCACAGAAAAGAAATATAGAAATTTAAATTTATGGTCAAAAATTCATTCATCTCAGTTATTACACAAGAAGAAAAAGAAGAAAATAGTGGGTCTGTTGAATTTCAAGTATTCCATTTCACCAGTAAGATACGGAGACTTACTTCACATTTAAAATTGCACAAAAGAGATTTTTTATCGCAAAGGGGTCTACGAATAATTCTGGGAAAACGTCAACGATTATTGACTTATTTGTCAAAGAAAAATAAAGTGCGTTATAAGAAATTAATGGATCAGTTAGATATTCGGGAACCAAAAACTCGTTAATTAATTTTGAATTTATTCTTTGAATTTCTTATTATTTTCTTATTATTATCCTTGTTCTTTTTTCATTATTTTTTTATTAGTTCAGTTATTATTTTTTTTATTTTACATTTTAAAAAATTCATGAAATAATGAATTAAGGAAAAAAAATATGACTGTACCGGTTACAAGAAAAAATTTTATAATAGTTAATATGGGTCCTCACCACCCATCAATGCATGGTGTTCTTCGGCTGATCGTTACTCTGGATGGTGAAGATGTTATTGACTGTGAACCTATATTAGGCTATTTACACAGAGGAATGGAAAAAATAGCGGAGAACCGAACAATTATACAATATTTGCCTTATGTAACACGTTGGGATTATTTAGCTACTATGTTCACAGAAGCAATAACAGTAAATGCACCAGAACGATTGGAAAGTGTTCAAGTGCCTAAAAGGGCCAGTTATATCAGAGTTATTATGCTGGAGCTGAGCCGTATAGCCTCCCATTTGTTATGGCTTGGCCCTTTTATGGCCGATATCGGTGCACAGACTCCCTTTTTCTATATTTTAAGAGAGAGGGAATTAATATATGATCTATTCGAAGCCGCCACAGGTATGCGGATGATGCATAATTATTTCCGCATCGGAGGAGTAGCTGCGGATTTACCTTATGGCTGGATAGATAAATGTTTTGATTTCTGTGATTCTTTTTTAACAGAAGTTGTTGAGTATCAAAAACTCATTACGCGAAATCCCATTTTTTTGGAACGAGTTGAAGGAGTGGGCATTATTGGTGGGGAGGAGACAATAAATTGGGGTTTATCAGGACCAATGTTACGAGCTTCTGGAATCCAATGGGATCTTCGTAAAGTTGATCGCTATGAGTGTTACAATAAATTTGATTGGGAAGTCAAATGGCAAAAAGAAGGCGATACATTAGCTCGTTATTTAGTAAGAATCGGTGAAATGCAAGAATCCATAAAAATAATTCAACAGGCTCTAGAAGGAATTCCTGGAGGACCTTATGAGAATTTAGAAAACCGGCGTTTTCATAGGACAAAGAATTCCGAATGGAATAATTTTGAATATAGATTTATTACTAAAAAACTTTCACCCAATTTTGAATTGTTAAAACAAGAACTTTATGTAAGGGTAGAGGCCCCAAAAGGAGAATTAGGAATTTATTTAATAGGAGATAATAGTGTTTTCCCCTGGAGATGGAAAATTCGTCCACCCGGTTTCATCAATTTGCAAATTCTTCCCCAGCTAGTTAAAAGAATGAAATTGGCTGATATCATGACGATACTAGGTAGTATAGATATCATTATGGGAGAAGTTGATCGTTGAAATGATAATTGATACGACAGAAGTACAAACTATTAATTCTTTTTATAGATTAGAATCCTTAAAAGAAGTCTATGGACTCATATGGATTTTTGTCCCCATTTTAACCCTTGTATTAGGAATCACAATGGGAGTATTAGTCATTGTGTGGTTAGAAAGAAAAATATCTGCAGCAATACAACAACGTATTGGACCTGAATATGCCGGCCCTTTAGGAATTCTTCAAGCTTTAGCGGATGGGACCAAACTACTTTTGAAGGAGGATCTTCTTCCATCTAGAGGTAATATTCGTTTATTTAGGGTCGGACCTTCTATAGGTTTTATATCAATTCTACTAAGTTATTTAGTAATTCCTTTTGGATATCACCTTGTTTTAGCAGATCTCAGTATAGGTGTTTTTTTATGGATTGCTTTTTCAAGTATTGTCCCCATTGGTCTTCTTATGTCAGGATATGGATCAAATAATAAGTATTCCTTTTCAGGTGGTCTACGAGCTACAGCTCAATCGATTAGTTATGAAATACCATTAACTCTATGTGTGTTAGCAATATCTCTACGTGCGATTCGTTGGAACATGAATTTTTTTTATCTCTTTTCTAGAAAAGAGATAAAAAATGAATTGAAATACAATAAAATAGAAATAGAATTCATATAATTCAATATTTAAATATGAATATGAAATAAAAGAATAAAAAAAATCTTTTTTTTTAACATTTCAGTTCGATGAGTTAAACCAGATAGTTATATGAGTGAAACAAAACTGCTCCTCAATTTGCAGTAAAACAATAAAAATCTCATTCCCTAGGTACAAGAAGAAAATTGAAGTAAACATAAGTTGTTTACCCCAAGATTGAGATTATTTTTTTAGTCGTCATATCTTGAAGCGGATGCAAAAGATCAACTGTATTTCTAACTATACTGGGGATCAATCAAAAAGAAGTGGGCAGTTAGGAACACCAAAGTACGCAAAGGATGAGTAATGGAAATAATGTAAGGTATTAAAAAAAGGGATTTTTGCATAAAACTTTGCATAAAACGAATCATAATAAGGGCTTGAAGTTGGTAGAAATGATCAAGCAGTACTTCCCCACGATTCCGATCTAGAGTATGTTACTATTCGCTGATTAAATAAATGACTATCAAGAACGAATTAATCCTTTATTTTCTTTCCTTTTTTTTTTATTTTTCAGAAAGAAGAACAGAAACAAGACAAATAGAATGCAATACGATAATATAATAAAAAAGAATAAAACGGGAATAATAAGAAAATATTTCTTTCTTCATACATATGCATATGGAAATTCTTATCATGATTCATTAACTAATGCCCAATTCTTTCTATTTAGGAATTCTATTTAGGAATAGAACCAGTATTTGATTGAAGGATTAAGTTATTGCTGAACAAAGATAAATTTTGATTATTTTCATTATAATATCATTATAAGGGATGAGATCAATTCGGAAGTGCTTTTTCTTATTCTAACAGACAGAATGTTATTGGTCGAATTTAGGACTCTCCAACCTCCAATTTCTCTTTACATTGTATTTACCTAAGGTCCAAGGAGAGCTATAATACTAAACTAGTCCTTACCTTACATTTCTTTGTGGCCATAGAGGAGCCGTATGAAACTTAGGTTTCATGTACGGTTTTGGAATAGCGATGGGAGCAGTGATGCTATCATCGACTATAATTATCTAACAGTTCGAGTACAGTTGATATAATTGAGGCACAGTCCAAATATGGTTTTGGGGGATGGAATCTGTGGCGTCAGCCCATAGGGTTTCTAGTTTTTATAATGTCTTCTCTAGCAGAATGTGAAAGATTACCTTTTGATTTACCAGAAGCAGAGGAGGAATTAGTAGCAGGTTATCAAACCGAATATTCAGGTATAAAATACGGGTTCTTTTATCTTGCTTCTTACCTAAATCTATTAGTTTCGTCATTATTTGTAACAGTTCTTTACTTAGGTGGGTGGGATTTTTCTATTCCGTACATATCTCTTACTGAACTTTTTGGAATAAATAAAATGTTTAGAGTCTTTGTAATAGCAATTAGTATCTTTATTACATTAGCTAAAGCTTATTTGTTTCTGTTCATTCCTATCACAACAAGATGGACTTTACCTAGGATGAGAATGGATCAATTATTAAATCTTGGATGGAAATTTCTTTTACCTATTTCTCTAGGTAATCTATTATTGACAACTTCTTTTCAACTTGTTTCACTATAAACTATAAATAAAAATAAGAAATTAAGAGAAAACAATAATGAATATTCTATATTCATAACTTACATAACTTATCTCAACCAAGAGAAAGAAACATAAATTTTATTCATGGATATCTAAAATATGTTACCTATGGTTACTGGGTTCATGAATTATGGCAAACAAACAATACGAGCCGCAAGGTACATTGGACAAAGTTTCATAATTACCTTATCCCATACAAATCGTTTACCTGTAACTATTCAATATCCTTATGAAAAATCAATCACATCAGAACGTTTTCGTGGTCGAATCCACTTTGAATTTGATAAATGTATTGCTTGTGAAGTATGTATTCGCGTATGTCCAATAGACCTTCCCATTGTTGATTGGAAATTTGAAAAAGATATTAAGAAAAAACAATTGCTTCATTATAGTATTGATTTTGGTGTCTGTATATTTTGCGGTAACTGTGTCGAGTATTGTCCAACAAACTGTTTATCGATGACTGAAGAATATGAGCTTTCCACTTATGATCGTCACGAATTGAATTATAATCAAATTTCTTTAGGTCGGTTACCAATCTCAATAATTGGAGATTACACAATTCAAACAGTTATGGATTCAACAAATCAAATGAAAAAATAAAAACCCCTTGCTTGGTTCAAGAACGATTACCAATTACTAAGATTTGGCTTGTAATAAAGTAAGTAGGATTAGCCAAATAATTTTATTTTATCTATCTAATGATATTCATTTTTTTTCATTCAATTAGGAAGGCATCATATAAAAAAATAGTTCCTTTCCTGGACCCTTAGTAAGGTCATGAAATATTTCGACTGATTTATTTATCTTTTATTTCATAATGGATTTACCTGGACCAATACATGATATTCTTGTAGTATTTCTGGGATCAGTTCTTATATTAGGAGGTCTGGGAGTAGTATTACTTACCAATCCCATCGATTCTGCCTTTTCATTGGGATTGGTTCTTGTTTGTATATCCTTATTCTATATTTCATTGAATTCCTATTTTGTAGCTGCCGCGCAATTCCTTATTTATGTGGGAGCCATAAATGTATTAATCATATTTGCTGTAATGTTCATGAACGGTTCAGAATATTCCAATGATTCCTATTTGTGGACCGTTGGAGATAGGATCACTTCACTGGTTTGTACAAGTATTTTTTTTTCATTAATGACTACTATCCCAGATACGTCATGGTCCGGAATTTTTCGGACTACAAGATCAAATCAGATTATAGAACAGGACTTAATAAGTAACGTTCAACAAATTGGTATTCATTTATCCACAGATTTTTATCTTCCTTTTGAACTCATTTCTATAATTCTTTTAGTTTCTTTGATAGGTGCAATTACTATGGCTCGTCAATAATCTAATATAATAAGAACTTCTTTTTTTTTTCATTAAAGAATGAAAGAATGAAAATGGATTTAATCTATTTTATTGAAATATACTGTGAATATCTTCTTTTGTTCTGTAATTCTTCTATATCTAGTCAACTGAATCGGTTTAATTTTTGTTCGTTCATATTGAAATGAATCAAGATAGATGAGGAATTTATCAATGATGTTAGAGCATGTACTTTTTATAAGTGTTTATTTATTTTCTATCGGTATCTATGGACTGATCACAAGCCGAAGCATGGTTAGAGCACTTATGTGTCTTGAGCTTATACTGAATTCGGTGAATATAAATCTCGTCACATTTTCCGATATATTTGATAGTCGGCAATTAAAAGGAGAAATTTTCTCAATCTTTGTTATAGCCATTGCAGCTGCTGAAGCAGCTATTGGACTAGCTATTGTTTCGTCGATCCATCGTAACAGAAAATCAACTCGTATCAATCAATCAAATTTGTTGAATAATTAGTCATAATTATTTTATTTTCACATAGAAATCAAAACATAAGATTTTTAGAAGATTCTGAATATTCTAATATAGAATCTAATAGAATTAGAATAGTAAGATAATTTAATTAGAATTAAATAGAATATAATATTTTATTATTATTATTTTCTTTCTTCTCTTTTTTCATATAAATTTATGATTTAGAGTTACTAACCTATTCTATCACTAACCTAATAACAAACGTATTAATCTGATATATAATATAATAATATATCACCTTAATTCTATTTTTATATACTAGAATCTTTCTATATTTATCTTTCTATATGTATATGAATATATACATATAGAAAGATAGTAAATTTAACATGAATTGAATTCATAAACTCATATTTCATGGTTATTGAAATGGAAATCAAAGTATCTTGGCCCTTTCTCATAAACAGATTATAAAATCTATTGATTCTTAAAATTTTGATAAATCATCGATTCGTCTGGTGTCTACAATAGAAAATATATGATTTATTTCATTTTCTTATTTTCTTTTACCAGATAGAAAATCTTTTGTGCTCAAAACTGGAATTTATAGACCCAATGTCACATTCAGTAAAGATTTATGATACATGTATAGGATGTACCCAATGTGTTCGAGCTTGCCCCACGGATGTATTGGAAATGATACCTTGGGACGGATGTAAAGCTAAGCAAATTGCTTCTGCGCCAAGAACCGAAGATTGTGTAGGTTGTAAAAGATGTGAATCCGCTTGTCCAACGGATTTTTTGAGTGTCCGTGTTTATTTATGGCATGAAACAACTCGCAGCATGGGTCTTTCTTATTGATATGTGACAAAAAATTCCACTTGAATCATTTGATTCCTCTTTACCGATAAAAGCCCGTACTCGAGAAAAGAAAATATATTATTCTTCTCCCGAGCACGGGGTTTTCTGGTCTAATTTTATCTTGTCTTTATCACGAGTTATTTTCCTTGGTTAACAATACTTATTGTTTTGCCCATATTCGCGGGTTCTTCAATTGTCTTTTTCCCTCATAAGGGAAATAAGGCGTATAGGTGGTATACTCTATGTATATGTATACTAGAGCTCCTTCTAATGACTTATGTATTTTGTTATCATTTTCAATTGGACGATCCATTAACCCAATTGAAGGAGGATTTTCAATGGATCAATCTTTTTGATTTTCACTGGAGACTGGGAACCGATGGACTTTCCATAGGACCCATTTTACTGACAGGATTTATCACTACTTTAGCTACTTTAGCAGCTTGGCCAGTTACTCGAAATCCGCGATTTTTCTATTTCTTGATGTTAGCAATGTATAGTGGCCAAATAGGATCATTTTCTTCTCGAGACCTTTTACTTTTTTTCATCATGTGGGAATTAGAATTAATTCCTGTTTACTTACTTTTATCCATGTGGGGAGGAAAAAAACGCCTGTACTCGGCTACAAAGTTTATTTTGTGCACTGCTGGAGGTTCCATTTTTCTCTTAATAGGAGTTCTAGGTATGGGTTTATATGGTTCCAACGAACCAACATTAGATTTAGAAAAATTAGCTAATCAATCGTATCCTGCAGCATTGGAAATAATACTCTATTTTGGTTTTCTTATTGCTTATGCTGTCAAATCGCCGATGATACCCCTACATACATGGTTACCAGATACCCACGGGGAAGCACATTACAGTACATGTATGCTTTTAGCTGGAATCTTATTAAAGATGGGAGCATATGGATTGATTCGGATCAATATGGAATTATTAGCTCACGCTCATTCTAGATTATCTCCCTGGTTGGTGATAGTAGGAATAATACAAATCATTTATGCAGCTTCAACCTCTCTCAGTCAACGCAATTTAAAAAAACGTATTGCCTATTCTTCCGTATCTCACATGGGTTTCATAATTATAGGAATTGGTTCTATAACTGGCATGGGACTTAATGGAGCTATTTTACAAATAATCTCTCATGGATTGATTGGTGCTGCACTTTTTTTCTTAGCAGGAACAAGTTGTGATAGAATACGTTTTGTTTATCTCGAAGAGATGGGGGGGATATCTATCCCAATGCCAAAAATATTTACCATGTTTAGTAGTTTCTCGATGGCTTCTCTTGCATTGCCAGGAATGAGTGGTTTTGTTGCAGAATTCTTAGTCTTTTTTGGAATAATTACCAGCCCAAAATATCTTTTCATGCCAAAAATGTTAATTACTTTTGTAATGGCAATTGGAATGATAATAACTCCTATTTTTTTATTATCTATGTTACGTCAGATTTTCTATGGATACAAGCTATTCAATATTCCAAACTCGAATTTTTTTGATTCTGGACCACGAGAACTTTTTGTTTCGATATGTATCTTTTTACCTGTAATAGGAGTTGGTATTTATCCTGATTTCGTTCTCCCGTTATCGGTTGACAAGGTACAAGTTCTAATATCTAATTATTTTTATAGATACTAATTCTTTTTTTTTAGATTCAATAATAAATGAAATAAAATTCATTAATTGGAAAGAAAGTCTTAGAATTATTTAACTTTCATATTTTCACGATTCTTCGTTGTACAATGAAAAAAAAAAGAAAAAAAGGAAAGGTTAATTAGAATTGTAATGAAATACATCTAAAGTTTTTGAGAACCATTTAAATAGAGGAATTATTCAAAAGGTTCTCAAAAACTCGCACAAAATTTCATTGTGTATCAGACGATTTTTTTATGTATTCTTCATGTAGTTTATTTTATTCAATTAGATATTAATTGGAATGAACCATAACTATGGAACCCGATTCCTAATAGATTGATCCCAAAATAGCATATCCAAATTATAAGAAATCCTATAGAAGCTACAAATGCCGAATTTGTGCCTTGATCTTGCAATTTTGAATTTGTTCTAGTATGTAAATAAATTGCAAATATGGTCCAAGTAATAAATGCCCAAGTTTCCTTAGGGTCCCAATTCCAATAAGAACCCCATGCTTCATTAGCCCATACTGCTCCAGAAAGAATGCCTATGGTTAAAAAGGTAAACCCTAAACTAATGACACGATAACTCCAATAATCTAAACGCTGAATTAATTGATATTTGTAAAAATTTTGAACTGATAGGAAAAAAGTCTTTTTTAAAACACTTCCTTTTTCGTTCAAATATTCCATATTACCAAAGAAAAACGACTTCCTTAAACTTAAAAAATTCTTGAAAAAATTGATTTTTTTTTGAAATGTAATCACTATAAGAGCAATTGATAATAATGATCCGCATAAAAGAGCTGCATAGCTCAATAGCATCATACTGACATGCATCATTAACCACTGAGATTGTAGAGCAGGTACTAATATTGCGGGTTGATGCATTTCATTTGAAAGACCTGACGTAGCGAAACCTTGGGTAAAAATGGCACTTGGTGCAGTTATTGCGCTTAAATCATTTTTATGATTCCCAAGATACGGAATCATATGAATAATGGATAAACTCCATGAAAGGAAGATTAATGATTCGTATAAATTACTTAAGGGAAAATGTTCCGAAGAAATCCAACGAATAACTAAAAACCCTGTTATAGAGAAAAAAGTAGCTATCATCCCTTTTTCTGACGAATTACGTAATCCTTCAATTTCGTCAACTAATAAGTTCATCAAATGAATTATAATCACAATTGAGATAATCGAAAAGGAAATATGAGTTAATATATGTTCTAAGGTCACAAATATCATAAAGAAGAGTCCCTTTTAAATAATTAAAATTGGGGAGAGGATTAAATAAAATCTAAAATCTAATATTTTAAATATCTTATAGATTCTATTAGATCTATTGTGTCTATATTATTAATATTAATAATTATTTATGCCACCACTCGGACTCGAACCGAGATGCTCTAGCACTGCTTCCTAAGAGCAGCGTGTCTACCAATTTCACCATGGCGGCTTACCTTAAATAATAATAGAAAATTTATGTTGAATTGTATATATTCAATATAATTTAGGAAACAATGAATAAAGATGCATTTCTATTCATATGGAAATGTTCAATATCAATAATACTTAATTAGTATCTTCATCTTCGTAAGTTCATTTTTAATAATCAACTTTTCCGTACTAGAAACCTAGCTCTTGTTTATCCAGAACAGTCAGAACTCAAAAGCTTCGTTCTCAGTCGGGGTATAGAATTCATAATTTTTTTCTAATAATGATTTTGAGACCCAACACCTTAGTATAAAGTGTAATGAAATATTCAGATTTTTCTTTGTCTATCGTAATTGTGCTTTTCTATTTTGAAAAGCACAATTCATAGGAAAGAAAAAATCATCTCACGAATTCAATATCAATCAATATGAATTTTGATAAATAGAAATAGAATATAATAGAAATATAGAAAGACTATAAAAAATAGAAAATACACAATACTGAGTACTTTGAATCAAGTAGAAAGAAAGATTCTTATTTTTTATATTACCTAGCTCTAACTAATAAGGAGAAGTGAAATACAAATACAATACATTTAGTAAAATTGAATCGTTTGTCTTCCAATTCAAAAATGGAAATTTGGAAGTTCTTTGAAACATGTCAATTAATATTTTTACAAGACTTTTTTTTGTCGCACAAAAAAACTTTTTGACTGTCCGGTGGAAATAGATTTAGCTAAAGAAAAAGCTTTTACTGCCTCTAAAGATCCTTTTTTTTTCCAAAGATTTCTACGAATATGCTTTTTTGACATAGAAGTACGTTTTTTTGGAACTGCCATTCAAAAGATAGGTGACTCCTTTTTATCGTTGTATGTGAAAGACATATACTGTTTAAAATAAATTACTTTTTATTAGTCATTATCTATACTTAATTCCATAAATTTCCTCAATAATATAATAACATACAAATATAAAAAAAGAATAAAATAAAAGAAATAAGAAAAGAAAAATATTCTAAAATGATTCTATTGTCATAGACAAATAGATTTCAATTTTCTATCTTCATTCTGATATTTGCATAATATAACATAATCTAATAATTACATACGTATTTTCTATTTTTTATATTTATTGTTTTATAAAAGAATATATACAAAAAAATATACAAAAATAAAGTAATCTAATTTTATTATTTCATATTATCATATTATTTAATATATATTAAAATATTGTATTTAAAATATTGTATTCATATATATATATAAAATATTGCCAATATTGCAAATATTCATATTTCATATTAAGAATAGTAAGAGAAAATATTTATCTAATTTATCTAAAAATATTTATCTAATTTATCTAAATAGTAAACTATATAGTATATAAAATATATATATACTATATAAAAGAAAAGATTCTATATAAATATTATACAATATTATACAATAAAAAAAAGAAAGAAAAATATAAAAATAGAAAGAGATAAATAAATCTGTAACTGAACTTTAATATAAATAAAATAAATCTATTTTAAATCTAAAAATATATCATATATCTATAAATTACATAATTTTACATTTTACATAATTAAAATATAATGTAAAGGGAAAATACAATTATTCAAAATCTAATATGATGTCATATTATTTCAAAAATATCTTTCTTTTATAGAGTTTTAAGTGAATTAATAACTAAGTAATAAACTTGACTAATTATTTGGTCATATTATTTGATATATGACCAACCTATTGCAACTTTTATTTCAAATATTTAATAAAACAAATTTTATTTCAAATATTTAATAAAACAAAAAGTCATAATTCCAATATTTGTATTTTTGTATTTGATCTTTTTCATATTTTTTTCTTATTGTTTTGTTCTTTTCGAAAGAGATCAGAATTGGTGAATTGGAAACAATTATAAGAAAAAAGAACAATTTGGTTTCTTATGGAATATACATATAAATATGCATGGATAATACCCCTTTTTCCGCTCCCAGTTACTATGTCAATAGGATTTGGACTTCTACTTATTCCGACAGCAACAAAAGATCTTCGTCGTATGTGGGCTTTCCTAAGTGTTTTACTACTAAGTATAGCTATGTGGTTTTCGGCTAATCTGTCTATTCAGCAAATAAATGGAAGTTTGACCTATCAATATCTATGGTCTTGGACCATCAATAATGATTTTTTATTAGAGTTCGGACACTTGATCGATCCACTTACTTCTATTATGTCAATACTAATTACTACTGTTGGAATCCTGGTTTTTATTTATAGTGACAATTATATGTCTCATGACCAAGGATATTTGAGATTTTTTGCTCATATGAGTTTTTCCAATGCTTCAATGTTGGGATTAGTTACTAGTTCCAATTTGATACAAATTTATATTTTTTGGGAACTAGTGGGAATGTGTTCGTATTTATTGATAGGTTTTTGGTTCACACGACCCGTTGCAGCAAGTGCTTGTCAAAAAGCTTTTGTAACTAATCGTATAGGAGATTTTGGTTTATTATTAGGGACCTTAGGATTTTATTGGATAACTGGTAGTTTCGAATTTCGGGATTTGTTCCAAATAGTGAATACCTTGATCCATAATAATGGGGTCAATTCTTTATTTGCTACTTTATGTGCCTTTTTATTATTTGTCGGTGCAGTTGCTAAATCCGCACAATTCCCCCTTCACGTATGGTTACCTGATGCCATGGAAGGTCCCACTCCTATTTCGGCTCTTATACACGCTGCTACTATGGTAGCAGCAGGGATTTTTCTTGTAGCTCGGCTTCTTCCTCTTTTCATAGTTATACCTTACATAATGAATTTCATTTGTTTAGTAGGTATAATAACAGTACTTTTAGGAGCTACTTTAGCTCTTGCCCAAAGAGACATTAAAAGAAGTTTAGCTTATTCTACAATGTCTCAATTGGGTTATATTATGTTAGCTCTAGGTATAGGTTCTTATCGAGCTGCTTTATTTCATTTGATCACCCATGCTTATTCTAAAGCTTTATTGTTTTTGGGATCCGGATCCATTATTCATTCAATGGAACCTATTGTTGGATATTCACCAGAGAAAAGTCAGAATATGGTTCTTATGGGAGGTTTAACAAAATATGTTCCAATTACAAAAATTACTTTTTTTTTAGGTACACTTTCTCTTTGTGGTATTCCACCTCTTGCTTGTTTTTGGTCCAAAGATGAAATTCTTCACGATAGTTGGTTGTACTCACCAATTTTCGCACTAATAGCTTGGTTCACAACAGGATTAACCGCATTTTATATGTTTAGGATGTATTTACTTACCTTTGATGGGTATTTGCGCATTCATTTTCAAGATTATAGTAGTTTTAGTAGTACAAAAAAGAGCTCGTTTTATTCAATATCTCTATGGGGAAAAGGGACACTTAAGAAAATCAATAGTAATTTCTTTTTTTCAAAAATGAATAAGAATAAGGTTTGTTTTTTTTCAAAAAATATATCTAAAATTGACGAGAATGTAAGAAGTAAGATACGAGACTTTAGTACTTACTTTAGAAATAGATACACTTATATGTATCCTCACGAATCGAGCAATACTATGTTATTTCCTCTCCTTATATTAGTACTATTAACTTTGTTCATTGGATCAATAGGAATTTCTTTTAACAGAGGAGTAATAGATTTGGATCTATTATCGAAATGGTTAACTCCATCTACAACCCTTTTTCATCAGAAATTGAATTCTTCTGAGGATTGGTATGGATTTTTTTCAAATGCTTTTTTTTCAGTAAGTATAGCTCTTTTCGGACTATTTATAGCGTCTATTTTTTATGGATCTATTTATTCATCTTTCAAAAATTTGGGCTTACTTAATTTCTTTTTCAAAAGAGTTCCTAAAAGAATTATTCTGGACAAAATAAAAGGTATGATATACAATTGGTCATATAATCGTGGTTATATAGATATTTTTTATACTGGGATTTTCACCATGAGTATAAGAGGGTTAGCCGAGCTAACTCAGTTTTTTGATAAATATATAATTGATGGGATTCTAAATGGGATTGGTGTTGCAAGTTTCTTTATGGGCGAAGGAATAAAATATATGGGAGGTGGACGAATCTCATCTTATTTATTCTTGTATTTTTATTATGTGTCAATCTTTTTATTCATTCTTTTCTTTTTCTCTTCTTTCAGTCTTCCCAATTCCCAATTTTCTTGATGGGTCTCCAGATCAGAATCTTCGTAAACTGGGCTATCTTGATAGCGTGCCTCTTTCAAGTGAAATTCATCCTTTGTTTTTTCCTTTCCACTCACTCGGATCTCTTCCGTTTCATCTATTTTGTCCAGATCCTCCTTTTCTTCCGAAAAAAGGTTTTCTTCGGTGGATCCCTCTTGTTCCTGTTTAGTCTCCTTCATTTCGTAAGTTGTTTCTACATCGCTTTCTTCCGTTTCTGAGGTTTCTTTCTCTTTCAGTTTCTTAGTGACAATAGGCGACGGCATTCTGCCTAAATAGTAAACACAGGTGATAAATAAGAGAATACTAAAGATTCGAGCCATAGAATTTCTCAATTCTGACACAAGATACTTATTAGATCGAATAGAATGATTTTGCCGTATCCAGAATAATACCAATCCAACCCATTTCATGAATAAAATGTGACCAATTAACCAACCAACAAAACTACTTGTTAAAAATAAAATCTTGTTGTTGCATCGAAACATATAAATGTTGACTAATCTGGCTAACGTGGAACTTGGTAAAATGAAATGGTTGAATAATTGAAAAATTAGATTATTCAGGAATACACATTGAATGCTGAGATTACGCATTGAATTTCTGGTAGTAGATCCATAATCAAAAAAGTTTTTATGATTGTTCCAGAAGAAATGAAACAAAAGATACGGTAGAACTAGGACAGTTATTGTATGAGGTCTACCCAATGCTAGATGCAGAGGCGCATAATAGATCGATATGAACATCATGAGCTGTCCCGCAATAAAACCAGTTGTTGCTGATACCTCCTTCTCGGTTCCTTCTTCCATAACCCGAGCTCGGAGAAGGAAGAGATAAGAGGGCCCTATGGAGAATGTGGTCAGAAATCCATAATAGAGCCCGACCACAACGACCGAATTTATTATCTTCATGCATAAGGATAATGGATTACCTAGTAGAAAAGATTTCAAAATCATCACAAACCTCCCCTTTTTCTTTTCTATTGCAATTTATCGATTATTATATGATGATTCCTTAACTTTCCATATCTATATAGATAGAAACAGATATACTATAAATGACATCTCTTATGTCAATGACACAAAAGGGATATGAAATGAATGGAATTGGTATATAGATGGAATATAATGAAATAGAGCCACATTGAGGTTCCCTATGAAATGAGGCATGGAACATGGAACGGAGCCACTACGAAGAAGTTCCTGGAGTTACGAAGGAAGCTTCGGACTCATATTGTTCATGGGTTGAGAACGGGAGTTGAACTCTATGAGGTCGAATCTCCCGTTGTTCCTCAGTAGCTC